CTACAAAACTCATTTCCGCGATGACTCTTCTCAACAAACCATAAAGACATCGGTACAATATACTTCATCTTCGGAGCCTGAGCAGCCATAATTGGAACATCCATAAGAGTTCTAATTCGAACAGAATTAGGCCAACCAGGCTCATTAATCGGAGATGACCAAATTTACAACGTAATTGTTACAGCACACGCCTTCGTTATAATTTTCTTTATAGTCATACCGATCATAATTGGAGGCTTCGGTAATTGATTAATCCCTCTAATAATCGGAGCCCCGGACATAGCATTCCCACGATTAAACAATATAAGATTTTGATTATTGCCTCCATCAATCTTACTATTACTAAGCTCATCAATAGTAGAAAAAGGAGCAGGAACTGGGTGAACAGTATACCCACCATTAGCCTCAAATTTGGCACATTCAGGAGCTTCAGTAGACTTGACAATTTTCTCACTACACTTAGCTGGAGTATCATCTATTCTAGGCTCAATTAATTTCATTACAACAATCATCAACATACGCACAGAAGGCATACCACTAGAACGAACACCATTATTTATTTGATCAGTATTCATTACAACAATTCTCTTACTACTATCACTACCAGTTCTTGCAGGAGCTATTACAATACTACTCACAGACCGAAACTTCAACACATCTTTTTTTGACCCAGCAGGAGGAGGTGACCCAATCCTATATCAACACCTTTTTTGGTTCTTCGGACATCCAGAAGTATATATCCTCATTCTACCAGGATTTGGTATAATCTCCCACATCATTAGTCACTACTCTGGTAAAAAAGAACCATTCGGAACCTTAGGAATAATTTATGCCATAGTAGCAATTGGATTATTAGGATTTGTAGTTTGAGCACATCACATATTCACAGTAGGAATAGATGTCGACACTCGAGCATACTTCACAGCAGCTACAATAATCATCGCCGTCCCAACAGGTATTAAAATCTTCAGCTGAATTGCAACACTTCACGGATCGCAAATAAACTTCACTCCACCATTGTTATGAGCCCTAGGCTTCGTTTTCCTATTTACTATCGGAGGCCTTACAGGTGTAGTCCTAGCAAATTCATCTTTAGACATTATTCTCCACGATACATACTACGTCGTAGCTCATTTCCACTACGTACTATCTATGGGTGCAGTATTCGCTATTATCGCAGGCATTACACACTGATTCAACCTCCTATTTGGAGTTAATCTTAATCAACGATGATTAAAAGTACACTTCTACACAATATTTACAGGGGTAAATTTAACCTTCTTCCCTCAACACTTCCTAGGGCTCAACGGTATACCACGCCGGTATTCAGATTTCCCTGACGCATTCACAACATGAAACACAATTTCCTCTATTGGTTCAACATTATCTTTCATAGCAGTTATAATATTTATTATCATTACATGAGAAGCATTAACATCTCAACGACTCATAATTTGCAATAATCATATACCAACCTCAATAGAATGAGCCCATAACAACCCACCTATAGATCACACATTCAGACAACTAAGAATCGCAATTAACTAATGCCTACATGAAATATCTCACTTCAAAACAGAAATTCACCATTAATAGAACAACTCACCTTTTTTCACGATCACACAATAATCATCCTAATCCTCATCACCATTATTGTAGGTTATATTATTATCAACTCAACCGTTAATATAATATCCAACCGATTTCTTTTACAAGGCCAAGAAATCGAGTTAATTTGAACCATTCTCCCTGCAATTGTTTTAATTTCAATTGCATTCCCCTCATTACGACTTCTATACTTAATAGATGAATCATATCAACCTATTATAACAATCAAAGTATTAGGTCATCAATGATACTGATCGTACGAATATTCAGATTTTAACTCCAACGAAATAGACTCCTACATATTACCATTATCAAATAGAAATCAATTCCGTCTATTAGACGTAGATAACCGAACCTTAATCCCCACCAACACCCAAACACGACTCCTCATCTCATCAAACGATGTCATCCATTCGTGAACAATCCCAGCCCTCGGAATTAAAGTAGACGCCGTCCCAGGCCGACTTAACCAATTAATTACTATAATTAAACGACCATCAATTATATTCGGACAATGCTCAGAAATTTGTGGAGCAAACCACAGATTTATACCAATCGTCCTGGAAGCAATTAATACATCAACCTTCATTAAAAGCATAACAAAAATATAACCGTTAAAAAGCTGAAAGACAGCATTGGTCTCTTAAACCACCACTTAGTAAACAACGCCTACTTTTAACGATAGTATAGTTAACCTATAACATAAACATGTCAAGTTTAAATAACATCATAGTTACTATTCGTACCACAAATAAGACCTCTAAACTGAACCCTCCTATCACTATCAACCCTAATAACACTAGCAATCATTCACTCAATCCTATGAAATGAACACTACAATATAACAATCAAAAACAAAGTAAAAAAAAATAATCTTCTCTGAAAATGATAATTAACCTATTTTCAACATTTGATCCAGCCACATCATCACTCACATCTTTAAATTGAATTAGCCTCATCTTACCAATCTCAATAATACCATTATCACTATGAAGTATGTCCTCTCAACAACAAACAATTCTAAAAATAATATCATCAAAAATTAATCAAGAAATTGTATCTATAAACATTAAAATACCAAAAGGAAGTTTAATCTTAACTTTTTCAATCTTTTGATTTATTATAATTAGAAATACATTAGGCCTTATACCATATACCTTCACATCTACAAGTCACCTCACAATTTCACTAACATTAGCATTAACAGCATGAATTAGATTAAACTTATATGGATGACTTAAAAACTCAAACCATATAATAACACATACACTTCCAATAGGCACTCCAAGAGCACTTATACCATTCATAGTTTGCATTGAAACAATTAGAAATATCATCCGCCCAATCACCCTATCCGTACGCCTCACAGCAAATATAATTGCAGGGCATCTCCTCATTTGCTTAATCTCCAACACCATAATAAACAGCAGCTTTATTATATGTACACCAATTATAATAGCAGAATTCATACTTATATTACTAGAAACAGCTGTAGCTTTCATCCAAAGTTATGTTTTCATAACCCTTCTAACACTATACTTAGATGAAACTAACTAATGAAATCATTTCATCCATACCACATAGTCGAACAAAGACCATGACCCCTCATAGGAATACTAACAGCACTCCTCATAACATCAAGATTAATTTTATGATTCCACAACAAAATGTTTTCACCAATAATATTATCCATCATCATCATATTTCTCACTATAATCCAGTGATGACGAGACGTCACACGAGAAGCAACATTTCAAGGCCAACACCCCTTGAAAACAGTTACCAATTTAAAATGAGGTATAATTCTATTTATTGTATCAGAAGTAATATTCTTTTTATCCTTCTTCTGAGCCTTTTTCCACAACAGCCTAGCCCCAACCATAGAATTAGGTAGAACTTGACCACCAATAGGAATTAATACATTCAATCCCATTAGTATTCCCCTTCTCAATACAGCAATCCTAGTATCATCAGGAGTAATCATTACATGAACCCATCATTCCCTAATTAACAAAAAATTAACACAAGCAAAAAAAAGATTAACTATCACAATTATGTTAGGAATTTACTTCACAATACTTCAAATGTTAGAATACTATGAAGCCTCATTCTCCATAGCCGACTCCTGCTATGGATCATCATTCTTTGTAGCCACAGGATTCCATGGACTACATGTAATTATCGGAACGACTTTTCTATTAACCTGCTCGCTACGCCTATTTAATCTTCACTTCTCCAACAAACATCACTTTGGATTTGAAGCAAGAGCCTGATATTGACACTTCGTAGATGTAGTTTGACTTTTCCTCTTCTCAACTATTTATTGATGAGGTAATTAATCCTTTCTTAGTATATAAAAGTACATATAGCTTCCAACTATAAAGATTATATTTAAAGAAAGAAATCACAATCATATTCATAGTAATATTATCCACGCTATTAGCATTAGCAGTAATCACTGTATCAATAATTCTTAGAAAAAAAACCACACTCGAAATAGAAAAATCCTCTTGTTTCGAGTGTGGTTTCAACTCTATATCACCAGTACGAACACCATTCTCACTACAATTTTTCCTTCTAGCTATCTTATTTCTAATCTTCGATGTAGAAATCTCCCTCCTACTCCCTCTCCCACTCTCAAAATTTAATATACTTTATATAACCACATCAATAACTTTCCTAATTATCCTTACACTAGGCCTATATTACGAATGAACAAAAAAAACACTCGAATGAAAATGTGTTAGTAATTAATATATAATAATTGTGTTGCAAACAAAAATAATTGAACAAACAATCTAACCCATACAATAGAAAAGCAAAATATGCACTCAATTTCGACCTGATTTCTTGGCTCACAGCCTTCTATTTCAATGATAGTTTAAATCAAAACACTTCACCGTTAATGAAGTAATATAAAACATTTTCATTGAAAGAAAAGTTTATATGAAGCCGCTAACTTCACTAATCACATCCACAATCTTGTGCTTTTCTTCTTTCTTATAGTGTAACAATCACACAATATCTTCATTATTGTAATGCTAAACAAGCTAAGAATACATCACCACATTACTGGAATTATCACCTTAGCATCTTCAAAGCCTCACTCTCTTTAAGCTACAGCAACAAAAAATAATAGCAACCACAAGAACTCAAATCACTATAAAAAATAAATATATACCCAAAACATTATCCCACAATAACTCCAACCATTGCATCAACACCCAAAAAAAACTACGCAAACCTCACCCTCCAATAACCTCTCTCCATCCAACTTCATGATTAGAGTATTTCTCATCAAGAAAAGAACATAAATAATTACCAGACAAATCCACCACGAACCACATAGATCCACCATAATAATCAAATACACTTACACTATATATAGACCATCAATTAAAAAAAAACAAAAATCAACAAATAAAAAAACCAATCAATAATAACATTACACCAAATAACCTAACAAATAAATTAACATATACAAGACATGGAAATCAAAAAAGTCACCACATTAAAAAACTACCAAAAAACACAGAAAATATAGATAAAATCAACACAGAAAACTCCATTATGAAACCCTCACCCACATTAACACCAACACTATATAAACAATCACTCCACAAACCCAAATATCCCAACCGAAATCCATACATCACCGTAAGACCCAACCCAAAACCAAAAATAATAACTATCAAATAACCAAAAGATCCCATATAAATAAACTCAATAATTAAATCCTTAGAATAAAAACCAGCCAAAAAAGGAAAACCCATCAAAGCCAATAAAGAAATATTCATACCTGAAGAAATAATAGGCGAACCAACCAAACCACCTACTCCACGAAAATCCTGTTCCCCACCATATCCATGAATTATATAACCTACACAAAGAAACAACAAAGATTTAAACAAAGCATGCGTTAATAAATGAAAAAAAGCTACCCCTCATAAACCAAAACCCAAAATAAACATTATAAAACCCAACTGTCTCAAAGTAGACAACGCCACTACCCTCCTCATATCCATCTCCCACAAAGCACAAAAACCAGCCATAAATATAGTAACAACAGAAATCCCAACCAAAACCCATGAAAAAAAATCATAAGTATAATATAAACCAAAACGAATTAATAAATAAACACCAGCAGTCACAAGAGTAGACGAATGAACCAAAGCAGAAACAGGAGTCGGAGCAGCCATAGCAGCAGGCAATCAAGCAGAAAAAGGAATTTGAGCTCTCCTAGTTAATCCACCCAATAACACAAACAAACCAACCAAACCAATATTAGCATCACTCAACAAATCAACATAAATTAAAAAATTCCAATTACCAAAACCAAACATCCAAACAATCGCCATCAATAAGCCAACATCACCAATACGATTAGATAAAACAGTAATCATACCAGCATTAAGAGATCGAACATTTTGATAATAAATAACCAAAGCATAAGACACCAAACCTAAACCATCCCACCCCAACAAAATTCTAACCAAATTACATCTAAAAATTAATAGACCCATAGAAAAAACAAATAACAAAACCAATAAACAAAAACGAGACCTATATAAATCACCATCCATATATTCAACTCTATACAAAAATACACAAGATCTAATCAACAAAACCAGTCTCATAAATATAACAGATATCCAATCAATTACAATAATAAAATCCAACCCTCTTCCAACAAACTCCCCCAACCTATATTCAAGCAAAATACAAACATCCCTAGATAACACATACAAACACAAAAAAAAACAAACAAAAAAACCCCCCATCAAAACCACCCCAGTAATAATAAATACATTAATTATTCAGGGCAAACACAAGCATCCATGCCACCACAAAGCACCATTTTATACTAAACTACCTAAATTACAATCAATCACTTCAATAATTAAAACCAATAAACATCACATTTAAAGGCAACCAATGAAAAAAAAATAGCAAATACTCACGCATAAAAATAAAACCACCAAACCAAATATATCACCCCCTACCATGTTGAACAACATTAAACAAATACAAAGAAAACAAAGCAGAAAAAAATCTTATAAAACACAAAGGAATTATTATAATGTAAGAATAACAAACCATACCAGAAAGTAATATTAACTCACCCAACAGACCAAAAGACGGAGGAGCAGACATATTACAAACACAAACCAAAAATCACCACATTGCCAAAACAGGATATAACATAATTATCCCCCTAATCAAGACAACTCTACGAGAGTGCACACGTTCATATAAAACATTAACCAAACAAAATAAACAAGACGAACATAACCCATGAGCCAACATCATCACTAAACCCCCATACATACCCAACAAAGACCCACTAATCAAACCACCCAACACCAAAGATATATGAACAACGGAAGAATAAGCAACCAACATTTTCACATCCACCTGACCAACACAAACTAATCTAGTAACAACACCACCCACCAACCCAACACTTAAAAGATAAGCAGACCCTCTAACCAACCAAAACTTAACTAACAAGTAAATACGAAATATTCCATAACCACCCAACTTCAACAAAACACCCGCCAAAACTATAGAACCAGAAACAGGAGCTTCCACATGAGCACGCGGAAGCCACAAATGTAAAAAATATATAGGCAATTTAACCAGAAAAGCCAACAATAAAACATAGACCCATCAATCACCAACCACAAAATCACCCAAAACAAAAAATCTCATTCTATAAAAATGCTCATATATTACAATCAAGCACAACAACAAAGGTAATGAAGCAAATAAAGTATAAAACAACATATACAAACCAGCATACAAGCGCTCTGGCTGAAAACCCCAACCAACAATTAAAATCAAGGTAGGAATCAAAACTCTCTCAAAAGAAACATAAAACAAAAATAAATCTACAACACTAAATCTTAAATACAAGAAAAGCATCAACAAACCCAACACAAACCTATAAAAACACCCAAAGTTTACTAGATAATCACCACAAGATAAATACATCAAAAAAACAATTCAACAAGAAATAACAACCATACATAAACTTATTAAATCAAACCCAAAACACCAAGACAACCCAACATAACCTAATTTTCCAAAAAAAGAAAAAAGAAAAAAAACAATCAATAATAAAAATAAACTCACCAAACAAGCATCCAACCAATATGTCACTACAACCATCCCAAATAAACCCAACAACAAACTCATCCTAAACCAAAGAGTATAATATGTCTCTACCAAACGAACGAACAACACTAACCAACAAAGACAAACCCAAAGCACTTTCACAAACTACCACAACCAAAAAAAACAACAATAAATAATATTGTCCAAACAAAACCCCAAAACAAAAAAAAAAAAAAAAAAATAATCTAACCACTATAAACTCAAGTCTTAACAACATAAGTAAAATATGTCCACTCCAAACAACATAACCCAACAAACCACACACATAAAAATAAAAACAAATAAACTTTAGCAAAGGCTTAAATAGTTAAAATAAAACCCCGATTTTGTAAATCGAACCCAAGTCATTTCAACTCCTTAAGCATCAAAAAAAATCAAACCCCTATAGCACCCAAAGCCTTTATTCTAAACTAAACTACCTTCTGAAATCATAACTATAAAAATAATCACAACAACAATCTTCCTAAAATCCAAACACCCAATCCCAATAATTATAAGCCTCATCACATTCACTATCCTCACCAGCACAAAAGGCTTTATCATCCACAATAAGGCCGGATTCAAATATACAATCACACTTATCAAAATCGGAGGCATAAAAGTAATTTTCATTTACATAGCCCCCCCCCTACCAAACAAAAAATTAAAATTCCATATCCCTATAATTATTACAACCCCAACACTATGATTAAAACTACCATCACACACAACAACAATTATAAGACAGACCTTAATAACAAACCCCATTCTGGAATTCACCACTTCACTAACTACACTAATTATAGCTTCATATCTCCAAATTACATTACTAATTATAAACAAAACAACCATTCACCTAGAAAAACCAATCCGATCGCACAGCTAATGAATACAAAAATCCGAAAAAAACATCCCCTACTAAAAATTATCAACGCAACCTTAATCGACTTACCAACACCATCAAACATCTCCTATTGATGAAACATAGGATCACTACTAGGAATCTGTCTAGCCTTCCAAATCATAACAGGATTACTTCTATCTATACATTACACACCAGACATAAGTACATCATTCTCCACAATAAGACATATTATACGAGATGTAAACATAGGATGAATTACACGAATCATCCATGCAAACGGAGCCTCACTATTCTTTTTCCTAATCTACATTCACATCGCCCGAAATCTATTCTTCTCAAATTACCTAAATAAACTAGTTTGAATATCAGGAATCATCATCCTTCTAATTATAATAGCCACAGCTTTCATAGGCTATGTCCTCCCATGAGGACAAATATCCTTCTGAGCAGCTACAGTAATCACAAATCTTCTATCCGCCATTCCATATATAGGAAAACTAATCGTCCAATGAATTTGAGGAGGTTACTCAGTAAGAAACCCCACACTCACACGATTCTTCACCATACATTTCATTATACCTTTCCTAATTCTCATAATAGTAATTATGCATATCTTATTCCTCCACGAAAAAGGATCTTCCAATCCACTAGGCCTACCAAATAATACAGATAAATCACCATTCCACCCATACTTCTCATGAAAAGACTTAATAGGTTTCATAATAATCACAACACTATTCATACACTTAACATTAAATATACCTTTTACACTAAGAGACCCAGAAAACTTCAACCCAGCCAACCCACTAGTCACCCCAGTACACATCCAACCAGAATGATATTTCCTATACGCATATGCCATCTTACGATCGATCCCAAATAAACTCGGCGGAGTTATAGCTCTAATCATATCAATTATAGTACTCATATTAAACCCTCTATCCAAACACAAATTCAAAACCCTCAATCTATCACCACAAAACAAAATCATAATTTGATCATTCTTCTCAACATTTCTACTCTTAACATGACTAGGAGCTCAACCAGTCGAACCACCATATGAGTTAATCAGACAGTTACTCACTATGACCTATTTCACCTTAATCATCATATTCCCACTATAATCACAACCTACTTAACTAACAAAGTATATATTTTGAAAATATAAAATAAGTCAATGACTTAGCAGGTTACACATACCACAATAAATAACAAAATACTCAAAGAACAAGGTAAATAAACCTTCCACGCCATCATCATCAACTTATCATAACGCAAACGAGGCAAAGAACCACGAACCCACAAAAAAAGACACATAAAAGCAAAAAAAAAAAATCTCAAACCGCCAAAAAAATAAATACATCTAACCAATCTCACCAATATAATTCTACCATACTCAAACATAAAAATTAAAGCAAAACCACCAGACCCATATTCAACATTAAAACCAGAAACAAGCTCTGACTCAGCCTCAGCAAAATCAAAAGGACTACGATAAGTCTCAGCTAAACAACACACCAATCACATATATAACAAATAAATATACCCAAAACCAAAAAAAAAAAAACTACCAACATTCATAACTAATATATACCCAGACTCAAGCATTACTAACGATAAAATAACCAAAATCATTTTAACCTCATAAGAAATCATTTGAGCAACAGCCCGATATTTACCCAACAAAGCATACCTAGAATTAGAAAATCAACCAGCGCCAACAATAAAATAAACCCCCAAACTTGATACCCAAAAAAAAAATAACAAACCATACAAGAAATCAAATCAATAATGTATAACAGGATACACCAATCATAACAATAAACTAAACAAAAAACCAATAACAGGACTCACTATAAATATCACCCAATTAGAACTAATAGGAAAATTATGTTCCCTAGTAAATAACCTCAAAGCATCAGAAAATGGTTGCAACAAACCTATAAAACCAACCTTATTAGGACCCCTACGAATTTGAACATAACCCAAAACCCTACGCTCCAAAAGAGTAAAAAAAGCCACACACAACAACACCATCAATAATAAAATAAAATAAATCAAAAAATAATCAATAAATAACAACGTTAAAGGAAACATCATCCATGAAGCTTAAATTCAACACATAAAACTTTTGCCACATTAACCACACCAAACGGATCACACCATAATCGAATCCTAAATCCGACACATCAAATTCTGCCAGATTGATACCAAAACTCAAAAGCCGACAGTCCTTTCGTACAAATCAACACATATTAAACTAAAGATAGAAACCGATCTGGCTTACACCGATCTGAACTCAAATCACGTAAAAATTCAAAAGTCGAACAGACCTTCTTACATAGCTCCTGCACCAAAAAGAAAACTTAATTCAACATCGAGGTCGCAAACACTTTTATAAATAAGAACTCCATAAAAACATAACGCTGTTATCCCTAAGGTAACTTAAACTTACAATCTACAACAAAGGATCCTTATACAATTTACCAATCAATAACATAAATCAAAAGATATTAAATCTTTCAAAACCACCCCAGTTAAACCCTTTTCCCTTCCAGGAAAAAAAAAGGAAGGAAAAAGGGATAAGTTCTCTAGGGTCTTCTCGTCCCTTAATTACACTTTTGTAACTTCACAAAAAATAAAATTTCAAACACTTTTTCTAAGACAGCTTCTCCATGTTTAACCTTTCATACAAGTCCCCAATTAAAGAACAAATGATTATGCTACCTTCGCACAGTCAAAATACTGCGGCCTTTCATTTTCACAATTGGCAGGTTAGATTTTTAGTAATTACTAAAAACCGAGTTTTTGATAAACAGGCACGGAAACTATTTGCCGAATTACTAAAAAAAAATTCACTTAATTATACAAAAAAAATTAAATTTCAATATACTATTAACATTCTACTCATTCTAACATTATTATTAATCAAATATAAATCACAAAAACAACCAAATAAAAAATTAATTACCAAACAACAAAAATAAATACATTATAACACACCAAGCTGCAACTTCCAAACACAATGAAATTAAAAACAAAATAAATATAAATTAAATTAATTAGCTTATCCCAACTAACATTTGAACTTTTATTAATCAATCAATATAACAACTCAAGAATAAAAATCATTACATATATTAATTTCTTCAGCAACCAGCTATCTTAAAGTCCGTATAGCATTTCACAACTAAAAAATTATTACAATCAGTTTATAACACAACTACTCAAAAAATTTTAGCTCACACCATTTCGGGATCAATTAATCCTAACATAAACTTATTAAATCCTTATACAAAAGGATTTAAAACCAATTATTTCCTAAAATTTATTTAATATTCCATCACAGTACATTACTTATCGTTTATTATTAATTAACCAAGCACACATTTAAACTTAAAGCAATACAAATTTCCTTCTCATTGTAAATAAGACACTCTTACATCAAGCTCTACTTTAGTTCATCCAGATACACTTTCCAGTACACCCACTTTGTTACGACTTATCTCAATTTCCTAACACCGAGAGTGACGGGCGATATGTACATCTTTTCAAACTTTATTCATTAAATCTCTCTAATACCCAATTACTACTAAATCCAATATCAAAATAACATTTCATCTAATCCTCCACAATTCCCTTATAGTAACTCATTTCAATCTCAAAAACAAGCTGCACCTTGACTTGACGTAACGAGAGTACTTAACAAATATTTCATTTTAAAAATATCATCAACAGCGGTATACAAACACAATTGAGTAAAATATAATGAGGATTATCAATTACAGAACAAGTTCCTCTAGCAAGAAAAAAGACCGCCAAAACACTAAAGTTTCAAGAACATCTCATACTACTCCAGAATTCAAACATCAAAAATAACAGGGTATCTAATCCTGGTTTTATTTATAGACTTCCATTAATTAATACAGGAAAGCCAAAAAAGCTATTATTTCACCATAAAACAAACCTATCGCCCCCCCCCCCAAAAAAAACCAAAAAACCGAAACACTTGAACCAATCAACCGTGTAACCGCAGCTGCTGGCCCGCCCTTTGCCGGTTTGTCATACCAAACCAAGTTGAAAGTAATTCAACATTTTAATTTTTGTTACTACCCTTAAAGTTTTCATATTTTTGTATATAGCATTTGAATTAAATCAAGTTTGAAACAAGTTTAGTTTTTTTTTTTTTTTGAAAATACTTTTTTTTTTTTTATGTAATTTCATAAAAAAAGTATCAAGATAGCTTACTTATAAAATTTGTCACTTAGTAAATTTACAAGTATATATATATTATGTTACACATTTTTTTTTAAACTTCACTATAGTGAGATGCAGGTTTGTTATAATCTTGGTATTTTCTAAACCGACTGATTGGTAGCTAGGGGACATAGCAGTTTTTACATTGGGAATAATTTTTTAGCGGGACTTCCGACGTTATCTAACATTAAGAATGGAGTATGCAATGGCTTGCAACTTCACAACTAAATAAGCACTTTAGCGTTCATTCGGAAATGTCTATACATAATAGACTTTGCTCCAAGTAGACTTAATAACATATATTCCAATATAAATTTCCAAAACTCCATTAAAGAATTAGAAATTTAGAAAGATGCCCGATTATAAGGGTTATTTTGATGTAATAAAACATGTGTTGTCACTCTTTCTATATACTACCCAAAATGGAAATCCAAAACCTAAAACACCAAAAATTTTCGTGCCTCAATACACCGTTGAGTAACAAACAACGATAGAGTAAGCTAATATTAAGCTATTGGGTTCATACCCCGAAAATGATTTGTCCTCTATTTATTAGAAACCTAATCATAAGCACAATAATTTTAAGAATCATCATAATTATTAGATCCAACTCATGGTTTCAAACCTGAATTAGATTTGAAATTAATATATTAACCTTTATTGGATGAACGCTACACGAAAAACATCACGAAGCCATAATCAAATATTTCCTAGTACAAGCAATAGGATCGTCATTATTTATTGCTAGAAGATTACTTATTTCACCCTCAATTGACTTACCAGAAGGATCGCACATCATCTATGTATTACCAGCTATAGCAATCTTAATTAAAATTGGTAGAGCCCCATTTCACTTATGATACCCAGAAGTTATAAGTATAATTAACTGAAGGCAATGCATAATATTGACAACAGGACAAAAATTAGGTCCATTATTTATTGTCTACCAACTCAATACAAACGTAACCTTATTTGCACTAGCATCTTCTATTATAGGAAGAGTTTCATCATTAAACCAAACATCCCTACGAAAATTAATAGCCTTTTCATCAATTTCACATAACGGTTGAATATTAATATGTATTTCATTACAAATCCATATATGAGTCTGATATTTTCTAATTTACTCAATTATTAACATTAGTATTATAAATATTTTAAACAAAATAAAGCTATCCTTCATCAACCAAATCAAAACCAAATCAACAACATCAAAATTATCACTAATTATTAGTATTTTAGCTTTAAGAGGACTACCACCCACTATTGGGTTTATACCAAAATGATCAATCATCTGCAAAATTACATTAATTTCAACCATAGCAAGATTTATCTTAATCTTTTCTTCATTAATTATTATGTTTGCTTACATAAATATAATTTATAATTCACTCTTCAACACACACCAAGACGAAACTATATTAAAAATCAATAACAAATTACCTCTATCGTGATACTTTCTCACAACACTCCCACTGATTCCTCTAATTCTCGTTTAATTAAGCTTCAGAATCGATCATCTCTAAATTTACAATTTAGCATTTTATAATAAACTATAAAACCAAAGCTTTAAGTTAAGTAAACTAGTAACCTTCAAAGTTAAAAATAAAACCCATTAAGCTTTGAACATAATATCTCTAAATTTGCAATTTAGCATTTTATAATAAA